TTTGATTTTTCTTGAATTGAAAACAAAAAAATAGGATTATATGTGAGATCATTTTTGGAATTGTATATTCAATGATTCACTAATCGTAATTAAAATAGATTTTATCTATTCTAGAATAGAATTCGAATAGAATATTTAGAAAAAAGGAAATAAGCGGGTAGCGGGAATCGAACCCGCATCGTTAGCTTGGAAGGCTAGGGGTTATAGTCGACGTTCAATTCATTGCTTTGAACGTCTCTAATTCAAAACCGAACATGAAACTTTGGTTTCATTCGGCTCCTTTATGGAATATGAGTAAATTCATAGATCTAAGATGTGAACAAAATGAACAAAAAGATACCCATAACACCTACGTCAGCTTTTTGTTTGAATACAAACAAACAAAATGAATCGCTTTCTAGATGATCCTTCTAGAAGAAGGTGATTCTAACAATCTTTCTAGTTACTTCGTTCTCTATTTCTATTTGAGAGGATCCTAAGGAAAAGGATTTTGTTTCCACCGAGCTAAAACAATATGTCGATGTCTCTAGTAAACCAAAGTCGTCGTTGAATAGCTATTTTGCTCCAATTTATTTCTTTAGAAAAAAAAATGGAAGATTTAGTTACGATTCGAAATGGACTTTCTATCTTATGCCATGGATCCTTTACTCATACTTATTCAATTGGAATTTTTGGTCCAATTCAAAAATTATGTTTCGCAATTTCATAATCCAAATCCAACTTTTCAATTTATAAGTGACGCATGGATACAAATCACGAGAATTCGTATTTTTTTCTCGAATTTCTCATTGAGAGGTAAAGGATTAAATCTTTTTAAGAAATAAAGTTTTTGGTCGGAATATGAATAAAACCGAAAGACCCTTTAACTATTAACGGTTAATAGAACGAATCACACTTTTACCACTAAACTATACCCGCTACAATATGATTATTGTATACAAATGGATCTTTTGTCGAACAAGATCGTTGAGCATGATCAAAATAGGATCATCAAAGAATCATCAAAATGAGAACGTTGCACTTTTTTGCGGGGAGATCAAAATTAAAATGGTGGAAGAATCGATAGTTTCTTTTTGAGTTTGGTAAAATATAACAAGAAAAAGAATGTAAATAGTCTTTGTTCTTTTTTTTTGTTGCTTGAATATAAAATATTCAATTGCATATAATAATATAATAACAAAAGTTTTTTTGTTTTCAAATGAGATATCAGATAAATCATTATAATTCGTTGGAACAAAAAAAAGAGCCCGGCTAGGTACTGACCGGGCCGGGCCATGAGAATAAGAAGGGCTTTCGAACAAAATCAACACAAAAGGGTCTTGTTGATTTTTTTATTTTAGTTCGATTGTTCGGGCGGTCGAGCCCATCTTTTAGATAAAGGAAATTCCCGATTTATGGATCTCTATATATATAATAGAATAGAGAAAGAAGAAAGATTCTTTACATTATGTGTAATGTAGTAATTATCTTTTTCAATTGGGAGAGATGGCTGAGTGGACTAAAGCGTCGGATTGCTAATCCGTTGTACGAGTTATTCGTACCGAGGGTTCGAATCCCTCTCTTTCCGTTGATGAATTTATTTGGTTTTTTTCAAATTTGGAAAATCTTAGCGAAACGTGTAGAATAGATAAAATCCTAAGAAAATTTGAAAATTAACTAAAACCAAGGAAAACCCCCTGTATTTTATTCTTCACGTCCAGGATTTCGCCCTGGATCATTAGATAGGAATCCAAAGATAAAGAGAGACACAAAAAATATCACTACGGTATAAACGAAGAGTTTCAGAGTAAGCATTACACAATCTCCAAGATGGTTTTTTTGAAAAAAAAAAAGAGAATAGATCTTCTATTTTTCTACCACATATCCTAAAGAAATGGGGTTTTTCTAGAAATGCATTGTCACAAATTCATTTGTTTTTTATTAACCCAAATTTCGGTTTATATCCAAATTAGATATTATATTGTGGGAGACCCTAATAGGGTTAGGGTCTTTCACTGGAAAGGGGTCAAAAATGAGGAAATGAGGGTAAGCCTGGGTTTTGTCGACTATACACGAATTTCAGCGTGTGAATCGAGGGTTCATACTCTAAAACTTATCTTATTTTTTCAATTGTTAGAATTTTTTTATCGAGGAAATCATACATTTTCTAGGATATTATTATTCAGGATCTCATCGAAAACTTACAGCAGCTTGCCAAACAAAAGCTAAGAGAAAAAAAAACAAAGGTATGACTGGCATAACATCCACGATTGGATTCAAAAAAGCATAGGCTTCGGGCAATTTGCCGAAGAAAAAACTACTCGAATAAAAGGGAGAATTAATACAGATCAAACTAACGATATTAAGCATAACAGACATTTTGTTATTGGAGATAATTGCATTTTGGTTGCGTTTTTGCTATAAGGAAAAAGAAAGTAAGTAAGGTAGACAAAAACCCTTCTTTTTCTTTGAATCCACCCAACCAAAAATCCTCCAATTCTCAAAGGAGGATATAAGAAATCATACTTTCATACAATATCTTAATTGAATTCTATGTAATGATCAATAAATTAAGTTGAATTCTATATCTATATGTATCAAAATCCTAGTACCAATCGATTCTATAGATCTATAGATATTTGGACTCGAGTTGACAAACAAGCAATACCAATATTATTGTTTCTTAGTGTCGATTAGAAATTGAAATGGGGCGTGGCCAAGTGGTAAGGCAACGGGTTTTGGTCCCGCTATTCGGAGGTTCGAATCCTTCCGTCCCAGCGCAGTCCATTTTTTATGCTCCATTATTACTATAGAAAGAAATAGGGGGGTGGGTAGGAGTTAATCCATATTAATTTGAATATCTGTGTCTGTTCGAATTTCATTAATAAATGATCAAGTTCCATATTATATAGAAATATGTTATGGAGCTGATGTTTTTTCTTTGAATCTTGATTTAGGTATTTCGTGTTTGACTCGAATGAAAAATTAGAAATCTATTATCTATTTAAGGCTTGAGGCAGGGGTGATTTATCCTATCCCTTTGTATTCACTTTCTCACAAGAGTCAATATTCCTCAACCCCATTTAAACCAAATACATATCAATCGTATAATATAATTATATAAATGTTACGTATCATTCTATTTCAATGACAAGAAAATTTTTGGTTCTTTGTGAAAAAGATTTGTAATCCTTAAATTATTTAAACTAAAATTATAGATATTCGATAATCTAGAATATCTATAACAGTGACAATTGTTCAGTCTATCTGATAGATACGAAGAACCTCCCCTTTCAAATTTATATTTGAAATTCAATCAGTGATGAGTCAATTCAAAAAGAACGACCGATCCTCCTATGAAGATAAAAGGTGATGCTTATTGTCCAATTTTCTTCAAATTCCATTTAATAATGATGTAGAAATAAGAAACCTTTTCAATTCAAAAGATTCCTTGTACGTGGAAGCTTTGAAAAAGTAAGAAATCATTTAATCTATCCTATTGAGTCACTTGAAGATGCAGATTCAAAAAGTTAAAAGTTATTCGTTTCTCTATTTCTATTTTTTTCTCGGATCTATATATTATTTATGTATGTTAAAAATGCCATCTTGCTAAGACTTTTTCAGAAAAATAGTTCCACATATCATATATTCATATATAGAAGAAAAGTCTAGATTACGATGTCTATGGACAGCTGAACCAGTGACTATTCATGATTCCATAATTGAATCAATTTCATACCGGTTCCAAATTAGAGGAATGTTATGGTAAAACTTCGTTTGAAACGATGTGGTAGAAAGCAACGTGCGACTTGAAGGACACGATCCGTTGTGGATTTTTACATCCACCATTTTTGATTTGTCTAGGTTTTTGATTTGTCTAGGAATAAGGGTGCTCTTGGCTCGACATTGTTTGTTCTGTTACACCCGAACCCTTCGTTTTTTGTTGGGTTGTAAATAGTGCACGCTGGAGCTCGAATAGAAAGTATTAATTCATTTCTCGGGGGCAAGGATCTAGGGTTAATGCCAATCAATTGGAGGAACAACTTCGTAAATATATCGAACATATATAGGAATCGAAAGGATCCAATTCGAGCGAGTTTCCAATTCAAAAGCAAAACTTGTTGAAATGGATTCCAATTTTTCGATTCAAAGTGTATCACGCGGGAATCGACTGTCCATAGGATTTTTTGATCGAAAGAAATCAAAAGGGGGTATGTTGCTGCCATTTTATTTTGAAAGAATTAAGAAACACCGAAGTAATGTCTAAACCCAATGATTAAAAGTAAGGAAAGGATCTAAGAACAAGGAAACACCCTTTTAATTGTCTCAATCGTCTCAATAACTGGATCGGACTAAAGAATCCAAATAGAATTTGAAATGGTTTAAACGAGACAAACAAAAGGGAGTAAAGACGACTCAATAAATGAAATTGACTAAAGATTTTTCCTTTGAACTATTTGAGAGTTATCCAACTTGAGTTATGAGTACGAATGGTTTATTTTTCATTTTCAGGAATAAAAAAAGACTGAAATCATAGTCTAATTTATTTTATGGGCGCATTTGTCATTTAATTTATTAGAATTGCATATATAGACAAAACTTCGAATCAAATCATTTTTCGCGAGCTGTACGAGGAGAAAACTTCCTATACGGTTCTAGGGGGGGTATTGTTCATCTACATCTATCCCAATGAGCCATCTATCGAATCGTTGCAATTGATGTTCGATCCCGAAGAGAAGGAAAAGATCTTAGAAGGGTGGGCTTTTATGATCCAATGAAGAATCAAACTTTTTTAAATGTTCCTCTTATTCTATATTTCCTTGAAAGGGGTGCTCAACCCACAGGAACTGTTCAGAATCTTTTAAAGAAAGCCGAAGTTTTTAAGGAACTTCCGCCTAATCAAATGAAATTCAATTAAAGAAATACCAGGGGGGGTAGCGACTTGTATATAACTTTGTCTAACTTTTTTCTACTTGCCCCCCTTTTTCTTTTTTTCTTCCGTATTCATATTTATTTATCATAGATTCTGTCGAATCTTATGGTATGGTCTACATGGTCTAGAATGACCAAATTGATTGATCTTATAAATATCAAATTTCCGCATTTCCTTTATTTAATTGTGTGGTTTTCATTGGAACTCGACTAAGCAAGAACAAGGAATCTACTTTGCTTAGTCCACTTAGATTGATCAAATACATTAGCATTAGGGACTAAAAAATCCGATATTTTTTTTGAATTCTTCCTTTTTTATTCTTCGATTTATACTTTTTCTATCTATGTAGATTAGATATGTAGTGTCAATCCAAGACAATTTTGAATATTATTGTATTTCATTGTTAAATTGAAATTCAAAGGATTTAAAAAAGGATTTTATTTCATGTAATTTCTCTTTTCCAATGTATTCTTTTCTCAACATTTATATTGACAACAGTGTATTGAACAAATATAATTCATCGTGATAAGCGATCCGGGTCTATTTATTTTTGTCCCATAGTTTTGTTACTTTATCTTATTCAAATGATGTTTTCTTTGATACAAGAGGTTTTTTTGATTGAAAGAAAGCTAGATAACATAAGAGATGCTCTATCCATTTTCACAATGCTGTATCTTTTTTTTTTCTTTTATTTTATCTGACAATTTCTTGTATTTTCATCGAATCACTTCATTTTTATGTTTTGAATCCATTATCAAATCTGTTTTTTTGTTAGATTTGTTAACTCATGGGTTTGATTAGTTTGTATAATATCTTTTTTTCTCTTTGTTTAAAATCAATTTAATTGAATTTGATTGTATCTATACACCCTTTGTTGAGGTTTTGTTTAATCTATGTTTGTTTTTTTCGGGTTGCTAACTCAACGGTAGAGTACTCGGCTTTTAAGTGCGGCTAGAATCTTTTACACATTTGGATGAAGTGACGAATTCGTCCGTAACCTTGGTAAACTTTGGAAGACCGCGACTGATCCTGAAAGGGAATAAATGGAAAAAATAGCATGTCGTATCAATGGAGAGTTCCAAGGATATTTCATTCTTATCGGATTGGTATAAAACCTTTTTCAAATTCTTGGAACGGAACAAAAGAAAGTTGGGTCGAATGAATAAATGGATAGGAGCCCTGTGGCTTCAATTAATTATCAGAAAGAAAAAGCAACCGGCTTCTGTTCTTAATTTGAATAATTTCCCGATCTAACTAGACGTTAAAAATAAATTGGTGCCTGATACGGGAAGCACTTATCACTCCACGAGTGGATTCTATTTTTTTTAATGAATCCTAACTATTGACATTCTCCATTATGGACTGAAGATGCGTGTGTAAAAGAAGCAGTATATTGATAAAGAAAGTTTTTTCCGAAATCAAAAGAGCGATTCGGTTTAAAAAATAAAAGATTTCTAACCATCTTGTTATTCTATAACACAAACATAGACGAATTAAATGAAATGGGTGGAAAAAGGAGAGGGTAGAGAATCTGTTGATTAGTTTATCTGTCCCCGAGGTATCGATTTTTACAGAATACCTTGTTTTGACTGTATCGCACTATGTATCATTTGATAACCCCCCCAATCTTCTACCTTTAATTCAAATCGAATTTCAAATGGAGGAAATCCAAAGATATTTACAGCTGGAGAGATCTGAACAACATGACTTCCTGTATCCACTTATCTTTCAGGAGTATATTTATGCATTTGCTCATAATCGTGCTTTGAGTAAATTGATTTTGTCGGAGGGTTATGACAATAAATCCAGTTTACTGATTGTGAAACGGTTAATTACTCGACTGTATCAACAGAATCATTTTCTGATTTCTCCCAATGATTCTAACCAAAATCCATTTTGGGGGCGCAACAAGAATTTGTATTCTCAAATCATATCAGAGGGGTTTGCTTTTATTGTCGAAATTCCATTTTCTTTACAATTCCTATCCTGTCTAGAAGGGGAAACGAACAAGATAGGAAAATCTCAGAATTTACGATCAATTCATTCAATATTTCCCTTTTTCGAGGACACTTTTTCACATTTTAATTTTGTGTTAGATATGGTAATACCTCGCCCTGTTCATGTGGAAATCTTGGTTCAAATCCTTCGCTATTGCGTAAAAGATGCTTCCTCCTTGCATTTATTACGAGTCTTTCTCAATGAATATTGTAATTGGAATAGTCTTCTTATTCCAAAGAAAGCCAGTTCCCCTTCTTCAAAAAAAAATAAAAGATTATTCTTATTCTTATATAATTCTCACGTATGTGAATATGAATCCATTTTCGTCTTTCTACGTAACCAATCTTTCCATTTACGATCAACATCTTCTGGAGTTTTTCTTGAACGAATCTATTTCTATATAAAAATAGAACGTCTTGTGAACGTCTTTGTTAAGATTAAGGATTGGGGGGCAAACCCGCGTTTGGTCAAGGAACCTTTCATGCATTATATTAGGTATCAAAAAAGATCCATTCTGGCTTCAAAAGGGACATTCATTTTCATGAAGAAATGGAAATTTTACCTTGTCACTTTTTGGCAATGGCATTTTT